TCTAATTCAAGTCATAATCTATATGGGATTCCCCAAGTTATTACTAGACGGCGGAACCCGAAGAGTTGAAGAATTGCAGAAGAATATACAAAAAGAACTGAACTGTTTGAACCAAAAACTCAACATTACGGTGACAAGAATTCCAAGCCCTTATGGACAACCTAATATTCTTGGCGAATTTATAGCGGGACAATTAAAGAATCGAGTTTCCTTTCGAAAAGCAATGAAAAAAGCAATTGAATTAACTCAACAGGCTGAGACAAAAGGAATTCAAGTGCAAATTGCAGGACGCCTCGATGGAAAAGAAATAGCACGTGTCGAATGGATCAGAGAAGGTAGGGTTCCTCTACAAACCATTCAGGCTAAAATAGATTATTGTTTCTATACAGTCCGAACGATCTATGGGGTATTAGGCATAAAAATTTGGATATTTGTAGAAGATTAATAAGGATTAATAAGAATATGTTACTTGTCTTTCCGATATCCATTGCAAAAAAAATAAAAACCAACAAACACTTTTCTTTCAGTCTTTTTTTATTTCTGAATTTTTTTTTTACTGAAAATTCCTAATTTCTATAGGATTGCATAAAAAAATGATTAATCATTTTATAGAATTGCTATGCTTAGTGTGTGACTCGTTGGTTTTTTTGAGAAGATAGGATTAAAAAAAGGAACCAACCTTTACTATGAACTCATTACTATAGAACTAATAACCAACGATTCGCTTTGTATTATCTGGATACCAAAACGCAGTCAAAATACGATATATTGATCATATACTTGTAGCAACTGCAAGATTTCTTCTATTGCATCGAAAAGAAAACCAATTGAATTGTGATAGAAAATAAATAGAAAATAAAGTATGCAGATAAAAGGAAGCTTGACAGAAAGCTAGAAAAAAAATTTTAATAATATATTTTTATAATATGTATGTAAGGTTTATGAGTCTTCTGAGAAGAACACAAATCAAATAAGGCAATGTGACAAAGCATCAATACGGATTGATCTAATTATGGTCAAATTCGTTCGTTCATATAAAAATAAAAAATAATCAAGAGCACCGAGCCAACAAAGACTGAAAAGATTGACTCAAGAAAAAATCTCCTGCGGGGGCTCCATTGTAGAATTCAAACCTAACCATGAATTGAGAAGCAATGGGAACGAAAGAACCCACGAATACGGGGGATTCCATTGAAAAACGAATCTTAATAATTCATTGGGTGGGATGGCGAAACGAACCAGGAACCAATTCATTTATTCTCAAAAGGCATGAACGAATCCTACAACTGAAATAGATTTGAAAAAGTCAATATTCGCCCGTGAAGTTTTTTAGTAGATTACTGCTATTCAGATTCTTTTCTTTTGAATTTGTTTTTTAACTAAAATTCAATAAAAAAAAATCAAAGCAAAAAGAAATAACAAAAATAAAATACATTCTTCATAAATCAAAATAACTCAAATTGTTTCAAATGTTTCGGTTTCTAAACCCAAACAAGCTATGAAAATTGCTAATTTAAACGAGATTAATTGAAATCTTAAAAAATCCAGGATTCAGTATATTTTACGAAAATTCGAAAATTGGAATCGTTTCGGTCGCGAGGAGCCGGATGAGGATAAACTCTCATGTCCGTTTCTGTAGTAGAGATGGTATTGAGAAAGCACCATCCACTATAACCCAAAAAGAACCAGATTTCGTAAACAACATAGAGGAAGAATGAAAGGGATATCTTCTCGCGGAAGCCGTATTTCTTTCGGTAAATATGCTCTTCAGGCACTTGAGCCCGCTTGGATTACATCTAGACAAATAGAAGCAGGTCGGCGGGCAATGACCCGAAACGTGCGCCGTGGTGGAAAAATATGGGTATGTATATTTCCGGACAAACCTATTACATTAAGACCTACGGAAACACGTATGGGGTCGGGGAAAGGATCCCCCGAATATTGGGTAGCTGTCGTTAAACCAGGTCGAATACTTTATGAAATGGGTGAAGTTGGAGAAAATATAGCCAGAAAGGCTATTTCAATAGCGGCGTCTAAAATGCCTATACGAACTCAATTTATTATGCCAGGTTAAACAGGTGGAACCAACGGAAAAAAGTCGTAGCGATAAAAAAAGAATTGTGGCTTTCTTTTATTTGAATAAGAATATTGCTTTTTTTTTTACTTCGACTTTCTCTTTGCATTGAAAGACCAGATTAAAAAATGATATGATTCAAACTCAAACCCATTTGAATGTCGCAGATAACAGCGGGGCTCGAGAATTGATGTGTATTCGAATCATAGGGGCTAGTAATCGTCAATATGCTCATATTGGCGACATTATTGTCGCTGTGATCAAGGATGCATTACCAAACACATCTCTAGAAAGATCAGAAGTGATCAGAGCTGTAATTGTTCGTACTTGTAAAGAACTTAAACGCGATAACGGCATGATAATACGATATGATGACAATGCAGCAGTTGTTATTGATCAAGAAGGAAATCCAAAAGGAACTCGAGTTTTCGGCGCGATTGCCCGAGAATTGAGACAGTTAAATTTCACTAAAATAATTTCATTATCACCTGAAGTATTATAGTATCACATCTGAATCCGGCTTAATAGAGTAGAGCCTTACTCGTCTCCTTAGTTATTGCATGAAATAGATAATTTGTAGTCAAAAAAATTTTATTTGACGCGTATCTCTTTAATTTTTTTTTTCAAATATTTGAAAATTCAATAAACTAAAAACTAATTTAAAGTAAAAAAACAAGCATGTTGATTAGATCAAAAACGTGGAGAATTCAAATCTCTCATGGGTAGAGACACTATTGCTGACGTAATAACCTCTATACGAAATGCTGACATGAATAGAAAAGGGATGGTTCAAATAGAATGTACTAACATCACGGAAAACATTCTTAAAATGCTTTTAAGAGAGGGTTTTCTTGAAAACGTGAGAAAACATCAGGACAACAACAAATATTTTTTTGTTGTAACCCTACGACATAGAAGGAATAGAAAAGGAATGTATCCAAGTATTTTGAATTTAAAACGGATCAGTAGCCCTGGTCTACGAATCTATTCTAACTATCAACGAATTCCGAGAATTTTAGGCGGGATGGGAATTGTAATTCTTTCTACTTCTCAAGGGATAATGACAGACCGAGAGGCTCGACTGGAAGGAATTGGCGGAGAAATTTTGTGTTATATATGGTAATCCTTCTAATATTTGAATTGTCACCAGAATTGACTATTTGGCAAAAGAAAAAAAGACGGGTTAATTACTCGTAACTTATTTGATACTTCGAGAGGTTTTAACTAAAATGAAAAAATGGATTCCTAATTCATAAGAACAAGGATTCGAATGATTAGGATTAGGTGCTTTTTTTTAACCATCAGCCTTTCTTTGATGAAAATACAATTCGAGGTTCGGGTTTCAAATTTCCAGAGATTGATTTTCTTCCACTAAGTAGATTCAGAATTCAGTTTAGGAATGACAACTATGAAAATAAGGGCCTCCGTTCGTAAAATTTGTGATAAATGCCGATTGATCCGTAGGAGAGGACGAATTATAGTAATTTGTTCCAATCCGAGACATAAACAAAGACAAGGATAATCTTTTGAAAATAGACTCTCTAACAAGCATAAGGTAACTCTCTAACAAACATAAAGTAACCAATACAAAAATAGGATCTATCTGTTTTGACATGAAATGGATATATCCATATACCTCGAATTTCTCATTATAAGATGATAAAGTAAAGTATGGCAAAATCTATACCAAGAACTGGTTCCCAGAGATTTGCCCGAATTGGGTCACGTAAGAATATACACCGAATACCAAAGGGTGTTATTCATGTTCAAGCAAGTTTCAACAATACCATTGTTACTATTACAGATGTCCGAGGTCGAGTAATTTCGTGGGCCTCCGCCGGTACTTGTGGATTCAAAGGTACACGAAGAGGGACGCCATTTGCTGCTCAAACCGCCGCAGGCAAGGCTATTCGTACAGTCATAGATCAAGGGATGCAACGAGCAGAAGTGATGATCAAAGGGCCCGGTCTCGGTAGAGATGCAGCATTACGAGCTCTTCGAAGAAGTGGTATACTATTAAGTTTCGTACGTGATGTAACCCCTATGCCCCATAATGGCTGTAGGCCCCCTAAGAAAAGACGTGTATAAAAAAAAAAATGAAATAGATTTCAAGAGAAATAAACAATTCAATGATCTGATCAAATAATATTAATATGGTTCGCGAGAAAGTAAGAGTATCTACTCGGACACTACGGTGGAAGTGTGTTGAATCACGAGCAGATAGTAAGCGTCTTTATTATGGACGCTTTATTCTGTCTCCACTTAAGAAAGGACAAGCCGATACAATAGGCATTGCAATACGAAGAGCTTTGCTTGGGGAAATCGAAGGAACATGCATCACCCAAGCAAAATTTGAAAAAATACCACATGAATATTCTACGATAGTGGGTATTCAAGAATCAGTACATGAGATTTTAATGAATTTGAAAGAAATTGTATTGCGAAGTAATCTGTATGGAATTAGCAACGCGTCCATTTGTTTCCAGGGCCCTGGATGTGTAACTGCTCAAGATATTATCTTACCAACTTCTGTGGAAATCATTGATAACACACAGCATATAGCTACACTAACAGAACCAATTCATTTTTGTATTGGATTACAAATCCAGAGAAATCGAGGATATTATCTAAAACTACCAAAAAACTTTCACGAGGAAAGTCATCCTATCGATGCTGTATTCATGCCTGTTCGAAACGCAAATCATAGTATTCATTCTTATGAGAATGGAAATGAAAAAGAAGAGATGCTTTTTCTTGAAATCTGGACAAACGGGAGTTTAACTCCTAAAGAGGCACTTCATGAGGCCTCTCGGAATTTAATTAATTTATTTCTTCCTTTTCTACACGCGGAAGAAGAAAACTTACATTTCGAGAACAATCAGCACAGGTTTACTTTACCTTTCTTTACTTTTCATCATCGAGTAGC